AAAATGCAGTTAATCCTGCTGTGAAACAAGCTATTATTGCAAAAATTGGTGAATACAACCAACTCTCATTAAGAATTTCATCTTTGGACCAAAAACAAGCAAGAGGTGGAATACCACAAATAGAAAGTGTACCTAATAAAAAAGTAGTTCTTGTAATTGGAACATATCTTTTTAAACCGCCCATCAGAATCATATTCTGACTTTTATCTGGTGAATATCCAACAACAGGTTCCATTGAATGGATAATGGCTCCGGATCCCAAAAATAATAAAGCTTTAGAATAGGCGTGAGTAAGCAAATGGAATAAAGCAGCTCGATAAGAACCTAGACCTAGAGCTAACATAATATAACCCAATTGAGACATTGTAGAATAGGCTAAACTTCTTTTTATATCTGTTTGAGCAAGAGCCAAGGTAGCTCCTAATAGTACTGTTATTACACCTATTAAAGAAATAATATTCATTATGTAAGGTATGGATATGAAAAGAGGAAGAAGTCGAGCTACAAGAAAAATTCCCGCTGCTACCATGGTAGCAGCGTGTATAAGAGCCGAGATAGGAGTAGGTCCTTCCATTGCATCAGGTAACCATACATGAAGGGGGAATTGCGCGGATTTAGCAACTGCACCGAGGAATAATAAAAAGGCACACAAAGTAGCAAATGAAGAACTGACCCCATTATTGTGTATCAAGTTATTAGTTATTTCGAACAAATCCCGAAATTCAAAACTACCAGTTATCCAATAAAAACCTAAGATTCCTAATAATAAACCAAAATCCCCTACACGATTAGTTACAAAAGCTTTTTGACAAGCACTTGCTGCAGTCGGTCGTGTGAACCAAAATCCTATTAATAAATAAGAACACATTCCCACTAGTTCCCAAAAAACATAAATTTTTATCAAATTTGAACTGGTAACTAATCCCAACATAGAAGCATTGAAAAAACTCATATAAGCAAAAAATCTTAAATATCCTTGATCATGGGACATATAATTGTCACTATAAATAAGAACCATGATTCCAACAGTAGTAATTAGTATTGACATAATCGAACTAAGTGGATCGATTAAATATCCGAACTCTAAGGAAAAATCATTATTGATGGTCCAAGACCATAGATATTGATAGATGGAACTTCCATTTATTTCTTGAATAGATAAATTGGCTGAAAATACCATAGCTATACTTAAGAAAAAAATACTAGGAAAAGCCCATATACGACGAATATTTTTTGTTGCTGTCGGAATAAGTAGAAGCCCGAATCCTATTGACATAGTAACTGGAAGTGGAAGAAAAGTTATTATCCATGCATATTGATATGTATGTTCCATAAAAAAAAAATGAAATTTTTAATCATTCTACTAAAACTGGAATAATACAATATTCCATCCTGGTAATTTATAGGCATATTATATAATATAGTATATTAAGGAAAAATGGTTATACCAAAAGGAATACTTAATTCGAATATAGATAGTACGATCCGTACTTTAAGTTTAAATTAAAAAATAAATAAGGTTATTGTTATCAAGTAATCAAATATCTTAGTTAACAGATTAACTACTAATTTAATTCGAATTGTAATTTCAATTATGGGTATGGCACTCTTACCTTAATCAATTAATAAAAAACAATTTCCTTCCTTTCTTGTACTTGTATTTTTTTTTCTTAGCTATATATATATATGTCATAGGGTATGTATACATATGCGTAATTACTATGATCCATATTATATATATATATGAGTAATTAAATTATATATATATGATTTAATTATTTATATTTTAAATATATTAATGTGTATGTTTCAATTTTTTTAATTTAAATTTTATTATATGTTTTCATAGGTTTTTTTTAATGTGTTTGAAAAATTAAAATTTTTTTTTACTATTTTAGGAATAAATATGGATAACGGCTAAAAGGAACAATTCATTTTGAACAATACATGTCTTTCACATACAATGATAAAAATAAGTAACCCCTTTTTTTTTTAATGGCAGTCCCCAAAAAACGTACTTCTATGTCAAAAAAACGTATTCGTAAAAATATTTGGAAGAAAAAAGGAAATTTAGCTGCAGTAAAGGCTTTTTCTTTAGCGAAATCGGTTTCTACCGGACGTTCAAAAAGTTTTTTTGTACAACAAACAAATAATAAAGTCGTGGAATAATCGGAATTGACATACCCCGAAAAACGTCAAGTATTTTAAAATAAATAATTAACATTAATTAGTGTATTGAATTCCTCAATATCAAACAGGATCAGTTGGAACTAGTTGCTGTGGTATATAAATATCGTATGTGGATGTGATATGTAGAATAAGGGTATGTATATTGGGTTTGGGGTTTTTTTCTATCTACTTTTCACAATAGAAATTTTTTCTATTGTGAAAAGTAGAGTATGATTGTGATAGAAATGCAAATTTTGTTGTTTTATTTGTTATATGGTTAACTAAAAACCTAATTAATTTGGTAAATCTTACCATTATTATATATATATAATGAAATATAATAAAATAATGAAAGATATTAATACTTTACTTTGATAATAATAAAATAGTATCTAAATCGTTAGACAATGATAAATTCTTATGATTTAGTAATCAAATTGTTATACATAGAAAATCCTAGTTATTTCATTTTCTTCATTAAATAATACATTTTTTTTTCGTTTTGTTTGAATCCATAAAATAACATTGGATAAATAAAAACGAATAAAAAAAAAAAAAAAGAAAAGGAACAATTCCCGGTTCTATAGCTCAGTCTAAAACTATGGAGTTTTAACTGCTTTTTTGAAAACTTAGTTTTTAGTATACCAAAGTTCATTATTAAAACCGAACTTACAACAATACGATACTAACTAAAGATTATTTTATTCTTTATTTAATAAAGATTCAAATTATCATATAAATTTCAATGAATAAAGATTCATCGATTCTAATGTTTTGTTTTATAAACTATATTGAATCCTTGAATCTCGACGATTCAACATAAATTGACTATTATTATTTCAAGTAAGCCGCCATGGTGAAATTGGTAGACACGCTGCTCTTAGGAAGCAGTGCTAGAGCATCTCGGTTCGAGTCCGAGTGGCGGCATCCTATCCTATCAAAAAAATCTTCTAAAATAGACACAATGGATCCTATACAATGGCTCCTATAATGTATTCAATTCTCGATTTCAATTCTCTTATGGGACTCCTTTTTATGATATTTACAATTTTAGAACATATATTGACTCATATCTCTTTTTCGATAATTTCAATTGTTATTACGATTTATTTGATGACCTTTTTTGTCCACGAAAGCGTAGGATTGCCTGATTTATCAGAAAAAGGAATGATAGCTACTTTTTTCTCTATAACGGGATTATTGGTTTCTCGTTGGATTTCTTCGGGACATTTTCCCTTAAGTAATTTATACGAGTCATTAATTTTCCTTTCGTGTAGTTTATCCATTATTCATACCATTTACAAGATGGGGAATCATAAAAATGATTTAAACACAATAACTGCATCAAGTACCATTTTCACACAAGGCTTTGCCACGTCGGGTCTTTTAACTGAAATGCACCAATCCGTAATATTAGTACCTGCTCTACAATCTCAGTGGTTAATGATGCACGTAAGTATGATGTTATTAAGCTATGCCGCTCTTTTATGTGGATCATTATTCTCAGTGGCTCTTCTAGTCATTACATTTCGAAAAAACATCAATATTTTTTGTAATGGTAAAGTCAAAAATTTCTTAATTAAGAAATTTATCTTTGGTAAGATTAACTATTGGAATGAAAAAAGAAGTGTTTATAAAAACACTTCTTTTCTTTCATTTCGAAATTATTATAAATATCAATTAACTCAACGTTTGGATTATTTGAGTTATCGTGTCATTAGTTTAGGGTTTACCTTTTTAACCATAGGAATTCTTTGTGGAGCAGTATGGGCTAATGAAGCATGGGGATCGTATTGGAGTTGGGACCCCAAGGAAACTTGGGCATTTATTACTTGGATCATATTCGCAATTTATTTACATACTAGAACTAGTACAAATCAAAGTTTGCAGGGTACAAATTCGGCACTTGTGGCTTCTATGGGATTCCTTATAATTTGGATATGCTATTTTGGAATCAATCTATTAGGGATAGGTCTACATAGTTATGGTTCATTCACATTAACATCTAAAATACTAAATAATTGAATAAACTACATAAAATAACGAGTACATATAAGAACAAAACATCATCCCATACCCATATTTATATATAAATATATAGTGAAAGTTCTTTCTTTGTGCAAGTTTTTTAGAACCCTTTGAGCCAGGAATGGTTCAAAGGGTTCTAAAAAACTCGAAATGTATCTGATTAAAATTGAGATTTTTAATTCATTTAATTCTTTTGCATTGTTCGGCGTTTAAAAGCGGAAAATAAAAAGACAAAAAAAATTAGATTTCCGTATTTTTAATAAAAGACTATCGATAAAAATAATTAGATAGTATAGCTTGTACCCTATCAACTGATAACGAGAGAATGAAATCGGGATAAATACCAGTCCCTAGTATGGGTAAAAAGATACAGATTGAAACAAATAGTTCTCGTGGTCCAGAATCCAAAAAATGAGAATTTGTAACATGAAATAACTTGTATCCATAGAACATCTGACGTAACATAGATAATAAATAAATAGGAGTTAATATCATTCCTATTGCCATTACAAAAGTAATTAGTATTTTTGACATTAAAAGAAATCTTTTACTAGTAATTATTCCAAAAAAAACTAATGATTCTGCAACAAAACCACTCATTCCCGGCAATGCAAGAGAAGCCATTGAAAAACTACTGAACATGGTAAAAAGTTTTGGCATTGGGATCGATACCCCCCCCATTTCGTCGAGATAAACAAGACCCATTCTATCACAAGTCGTTCCCGTCAAGAAAAAAAGTGCAGCACCAATAAATCCATGAGAGAGTATTTGTAAAATAGCACCATTGAGCCCGATTCCGGTTATGGAACCAATTCCTATAATTGTAAAACCCATGTGAGATACAGAAGAATAGGCTATTCTCTTTTTCAAATTCCGTTGACCGAGAGAGGTCGAAGCTGCATAGATTATTTGAATAGTTCCTATTATTACCAACCAGGGAGAAAATATGGAATGAGCATGGGATAATAATTCCATATTGATTCGAATAAGTCCATATGCTCCCATTTTTAATAAGATTCCAGCTAGAAGCATACATGTACTGTAATGTGCTTCTCCATGGGTATCGGGTAACCAAGTATGTAGAGGTATAATCGGCAATTTGACGGCATAAGCAATAAGGAATCCAAAATATAATATTATTTCCAATGCCACAGGATATGATTGATTAGCTAATTTTCCAAAATCTAATGTAGGTTCATTAGAACCATATAAACCCATACCCAGAACCCCTATTAAAAGAAAAATGGAGCCCCCCGCCGTGTACAAAATAAACTTTGTCGCCGAGTAGAGACGGTTCTTTCCTCCCCACATGGATAAAAGTAAATAAACAGGAATTAATTCTAACTCCCACATCATGAAAAAAAGTAAAAGGTCTCGAGAAGAAAATGGTCCTATTTGACCGCTGTACATTGCTAGCATGAGAAAATAGAACAATTGTGAATTTTTAGTAACTGGCCAAGCTGCTAAAGTAGCTAAACTGGTGATAAATCCTGTCAGTAAAATGGGTCCTATGGAAAGTCCATCGATTCCCAGTCTCCAGTGAAAATCAAAAATCTCTATCCATTTAAAATCTTCTTCCAATTGGATTAATGGATCGTCCAATTGGAAATGATGACAGAAAACGTGGGTCATTAAAAGGAGTTCTAACAAGCAAATACCTATAGCATACCACCTGAACATCTTATTTCCTCTATAAGGAAGAAAAAAAATGCAAGAGCCGACGAATATCGGCAAAACAACAAGTATTGTTAGCCAAGGAAAATTATTCGTGATAAAGACAAGATACGTTTTTGACCACAAAAGCCCGTACTTAATAAAATATATTATTCTATTCTGAATACGGGCTTTTGTCGGTAAAGAGGAATCAAATAATTAAAGTGTATTTTTTTGTAACGTATCAATAAGATAGTCCCATGCTGCGAGTTGTTTCATGCCATAAATAGACACGGACACTCAAAAAATCCGTTGGACAAGCGGATTCACATCTCTTACAACCTACACAATCCTCGGTTCTTGGTGCGGAAGCAATTTGCTTAGCTTTACATCCGTCCCACGGTATCATTTCCAACACATCCGTAGGGCAAGCTCGTACACATTGAGTACACCCTATACATGTATCATAAATTTTTACTGAATGTGACATTGAATCTATAACAGCCCGGGTTTGAACATCAAAAATTTTCAATCTGGTATAGAAGTAGTAGTTATATTGTAGACACCAGACGAAGCAGTGGTTTACTAAAATTGGAAGAATCAATATTTTTCTAAATCTGCTTATAAGAAAAAGCCAAGAGACTTTAATTTTCGTTTAAAAAATTATAATCATACGAGTCGGGTGTGTGAATGAAAATGGTCCAACAAAATAAATTGATATTCAAATCAATATATAAATTAGTTTAGTATTAATTATACTTTACTAATCTAGTAAAATAGTCAAATTAAATCAATTTGATATTGAATCAAATTTCATATATATATATCATATATTATAGTTTCTTAGTTATTATATATACTATATATTTTACATGTTTGTTATATATACACGTTATATATATATAATATTAATCTTATATTTTTCTTATATTTTTTTATTTTTATTTAATTTTATATATATTATATATATTATATTATTTATATTATTATTTATATTTTATTTCTATATCTATAGATTATTTATCTAATTAATATAGAAATATAATAACTAATTTTTTAGTATATGATCATGATAATTTTAATTAATTATTCAACAAATTCAATTGGTTGATACGCGTTGATTTTTTGTTTCGATGAATCGACGAAACAATAGCAAGTCCAATAGCAGCTTCTGCAGCTGCAACGGCTATAATAAATATTGAGAAAATGTTCCCTTTTAATTGTCGACTATCAAATATATCAGAAAATGTTACGAGATTAATATTAACCGAATTTAGTATAAGCTCAAGACACATAAGTGCTCTAACCATGTTTCGACTTGTGATCAATCCATAGAGACCAATAGCAAATAAATAGACACTCAAAAAAAGTACATGCTCGAACATCATTGACTAACTCCTTATCAATCTCAATTCATTTTAATATCAACAATTCAAGGGATTCAATTAACTAGAAGTTATAATTACAAAACAAAAGAAAGTAAACAAATTTAACTAAAATTATTAAACCTTTTGATTTTATTATATTATATATTTAATTTCATATTTAAAATTTTTATAACTCTAATTTTTTTTATTCTAACTATATTTATTATTGGCGAGCCATAGTAATTACACCTATCAAGGAAACTAAAAGAATTATTGAAATTAGTTCAAAGGGAAGATAAAAATCTGTCGATAAATGAATCCCAATTTGTTGAACAGTACTTATTAGGTCCTGTTCTATAATCTGGTTTGATCTTGTAGTCCAAATAATTCCATACCATGATGTATCTGATATAATAGTAATCAGTGAAAAAAAAATACTTATACAAACCAGTGAAGTGACTCCATCTCCAACGGTACAAAAATATGAATCATTAGAATATTCGGAACCATTCATGAACATTACCGCAAAGATAATTAAAACATTTATGGCTCCCACATAAATAAGAAGCTGTGCAGCAGCCACAAAAAAGGAGTTTGATGAAATATAGAATAAAGATATACAAACAAGAACCAACCCCAACGAAAAAGCAGAATAAATAGGATTGGTAAGTAATACAACTCCCATACCCCCTAATAGAAGAACTGACCCCAGAAATGCTACAAGAATATCATGTGTTGGTCCTGGTAAATCCATTATGTATAAAATGTCCACAAAAAAAAATAAGTCAAATCATGACTTTACTAAATAGTCAAGGAAAAAGGTTTATCCAATTTATGATACCTTCCTAATTGAATTAAATCTTAATATGGATATAACTATATAGAATATATAGAATATAGATAATTAGTTATCTATTATATATATAATAGATAACTAATTATTGGACTAATTACACTTACTTTATTTATCCAAAAGAAAAAACTTTAGAATTGTATATTTTGAAATTCTCGCGATAAATAAAATTTATTATTATAATTAGTTTAAATAAAAGAATGATTCTCAAAAATAAATAAATAGTATTATATTTGTAGTTATTGACAAAAAAAGCTTTGATCCTTTATATCAAAAAAATTTTAGTAATTGGTAATCGTTCTTGAATCAAGGGATTTATCTTTATCGATTTTTATTTGAGTTGAATTCATAACTATTTGAATTGTATAATCTTCAATTACTGATATTGGTAACCGACCCAATGCAATTTGATTATAGTTCAATTCGTGACGATCATAAGTAGAAAGTTCATATTCTTCAGTCATTGATAAACAGTTTGTTGGACAATACTCGACACAGTTACCACAAAATATACAGACCCCAAAATCAATACTATAATTAAGTAATTGTTTCTTTTTCATATCTCTTTCCAATCTCCAATCAACAACAGGTAGATCTATTGGGCATACACGAACACATACTTCGCAAGCAATACACTTATCAAATTCAAAGTGAATTCGACCGCGAAAACGTTCTGACGTAATTGATTTTTCATAAGGATATTGAATAGTTACAGGTAAACGATTTGTGTGAGATAAGGTAATTATGAAACTTTGACCAATGTACCTTGTAGCCCGTATTGTTTGTTGACCATAATTCATGAACCCAGTCACCATTGGAAACATATTGTAGATATCCATGAATAAATTGATGTTTCTTTCTCTTGTTTGAAAGGGGTTATGAATCTAGAATATTCTTATCGTATTCTATTATTTAATTTATAGCGAAACAAGTTGAGAAGAAGTTGTCAATAATAGATTACCCAAAGAAATAGGTAAAAGAAATTTCCATCCAAGATTTAATAGCTGGTCCATTCTCATCCTGGGTAAAGTCCATCTTGTTGTGATAGAAATGAATATAAACAAATAAGCTTTAGCTAATGTAACAAGGATACCAATTGTCATTCCAAAGACTCCAGCTATTTTTTTTATTCCGAAAAGTTCAGGAACAGATATATATGGAATAGATAACTTCCACCCACCTAAGTAAAGAATCGTTACAAATAATGAAGAAACTAATAGATTTAGGTACGAAGCAAGATAAAATAAACCAAATCTGATACCTGAATATTCCGTTTGATAACCTGCTACTAATTCTTCTTCCGCTTCTGGTAAATCAAAGGGCAATCTCTCACATTCAGCTAGAGAAGAAATTATGAAAACCATAAATCCTATGGGCTGACGCCACAGATTCCACCCCCCAAAACCATATTTGGACTGTGTTTCAACTATATCAACTGTACTTGAACTATTAGATAATTATAGTCGATAAAAACAGCATTGTTCCCATCGCTATTTCAAAACCGTACATGAGACCTCAGCCTCATACGGCTCCTCTATGGCCACAAATAAATGTAAGGACTGGTTCGGTCTTATCACTTCCTTTTGTTTTAGGGTAGAAAAAAAGATCTGTCGGAGAGTCCCAAATTAAACCAATGAAATTCCGTTCGCAAAAATAAGAAAAAAAAAGGCTTCGGAATTCATCTCATCCCTTATAATCAAAGCATATTTTTCTTTGTTTTGTTCGGTAATAATTTAAACTATTTAATCAAATATTCGTTATATGAATAAAAAAAAAATTAATAAAATAATTAGAGGAATTTTTCATAAATTAAATAATGATAAGAATTTCATCTATTTGGATGTATATGCATAGGAAAAAGAATAAATAAAGATTTTTTTTTTATTCATTCGAATATTATATTCCATTTCTTTTATTTTATTCCTGTTCTTCTATCTCAGAGGCGGGTACTTTGAAAAAATAAATAAAGGATTAATTCGTTCTGAATAGTTATTTTTTTTTTATCAGTGAATAGGAGTATTACTCTAGATCGGAATCATAGGAAAGTACTGCTTGATCATTTCTACCAATTTAAAGTCTCTATTATGATTCATTTTATGCAGAAATATCTTTATTTTTTTTTTGATACCTTACCTTATATTATCTCCATTACTAATCTTTTGTGTACTTTTGTGTTCCTAATTGTCCACTGATTTTTGATTGATCTACGGCATGTTAATAAATACAAGACAGTAATGAAAACTCCATACAGTCGATCTTTTATACCCGCTTCAAGATATGATGACGAATCTCAATCTTGGGATAACCATTTTACACGGCTTATGTTTACTTCAATTTTATTCTTGTACATATGAAGTGAGATTTTATCTTCTTACTGCAAATTTCTAAGTTGTTTTGTTTCACTCATATAACTATTTGGTTTAACTCATTGACCTGAATCATGAATAAAAAAAAATATCCATTCAATTCATTCAACTTTTTTCCTAGAAGTAAAGGAAAGAAGTATAAATTTTATATTCAACGAATCACACGTAGAGATATTGATAATACACATAGAGTTAATGGTATTTCATAACTAATGGATTGAGCAGCAGCTCGCAGACCACCTGAAAAAGAATATTTATTATTCGATCCATACCCTGACATAAGAAGCCCAATAGGAGCAATACTTGAAATGGCGATCCATAAAAAAACACCTATACTTAGATCGGCTAAAACAAGGCGATACCCAAAAGGGATTACTAAATAACTTACTAGAATCGATATGACTACTATAGACGGTCCAATACTAAACAAACGAAGATCTCCTCTAGACGGGAGAAGATCTTCTTTTAAAAGTAGTTTAGTTCCATCTGCCAAAGCTTGAAGAATTCCCAACGGGCCAGCATATTGAGGCCCAATACGTTGTTGTAGCGCTGCAGATATTTCTCTTTCCAACCACACAATTACTAGTACCCCTATTGTAATTCCCAATATAAGGATTAAAATGGGTACAAAAGTCCATATGAGCCCATGAACCTCTTTTAAGGATTCCGATGTAGAAAAAGAATTGATAGTTTGTACTTCTGTCGTATCAATTATCATTTCAACGATCAACTTCTCCCATAATGATATCTATACTACCTAGTATCGTCATGATATCAGCCAATTTCATTCTTTTAACTAGTTGAGGAAGAATTTGCAAATTTATGAAACCGGGTGGACGAATTTTCCATCTCCAAGGGAAAATACTATTGTCTCCTATCAAATAAATTCCTAATTCCCCCTTTGGGGCTTCCACTCTTACGTAAAGTTCTTGTTTCGACAATTCAAAATTGGGTGAAGGTTTTTTACTAATAAATCTATATTCAAAATCATTCCATTCGGAATTTTTTGCTCTACCAAAGCGCCGGACTTCTAAATTTTCATAGGGTCCGCCAGGAATTCCTTCTAGGGCCTGTTGAATTATTTTTATGGATTCCCTCATTTCACCCATTCGTACTAAATAACGAGCTAATGAATCTCCTTCTTTTTGCCATTGGACTTCCCAATCGAATTCATTGTAACATTCATAATTATCAATTTTACGAAGATCCCATTGTATTCCAGAAGCTCGTAACATTGGTCCCGATAAACTCCAGTTTATCGCTTCCTCCCCACCAATAATGCCCACTCCTTCGACTCGCTCCAAAAAAATAGGATTTTGCGTAATAAGTTTTTGATATTCAAGAATCCTTGTTAAAAAATAATCACAAAAATCTAAACATTTATCTATCCAGCCATAAGGTAGATCGGCTGCTACGCCTCCTATGCGGAAATAATTATGCATCATTCGCATACCTGTGGCAGCTTCGAATAAATCATATATCAATTCCCTCTCTCTAAAAATATAAAAAAAGGGAGTCTGTGCACCGATATCCGCCATAAAAGGTCCAAGCCATAACAAATGAGAAGCTATACGACTCAGCTCCAGCATAATTACTCTGATATAGCTAGCCCTTTTAGGTACTTGAACATTTTCCAGTTGTTCTGGTGCATTTACCGTTATTGCCTCTGTGAACATAGTAGCTAAATAATCCCAACGTGTTACATAAGGCAAATATTGTATGATTGTTCGGTTTTCCGCTATTTTTTCCATACCCCTGTGTAAATAACCCAATATAGGTTCACAGTCAATAACATCTTCACCATCGAGAGTAACAATTAGTCGAAGAACACCATGCATTGATGGGTGGTGAGGACCCATATTAACGATCATGAAATCTTTTTTTTTAGCCGGTACAGTCATACCTTTTCTTCCTTAATTCATTATTTCACGAATTCCTCAAAAAGTAGATTCGTCCAAATGTAAAATCTAATAATTACTAATTCAAAAATCCAAACAATGAAATTAACAATTTTTTGGTTCTCGAATATTCAATTCATCAATTAATTTCTTATAACGCACTCCATTTTTCTTTGACAAATAGGCCAGCATACGTCGACGTTTTCTCAGAATTTTTTGTAGACCTCTTTTTGATAAAAAATCTTTTTTGTGCAATTCCAAATGTGAAGTAAGTCTTCGTATCTTATTTGTGAAACTTAATACTTGAAATTCAACAGAACCTCTGTTTTCTTCTTTTTCTTTTTGTGAAATAAGTGAAATGAATGAATTTTTTACCATAAAAAACTTTTTTTTCTTTCTTTTCCACGGATTTTTCCGATTAGGAAAAAGAGAATAATATATATTATTTTTATTATTATAATGTTATTTAATGTTATTTCCATTTTTTTTTTTAATCTAGTACATACAAAAATAAAAATTTATTCATTTCCAAATAGTTTTTTTATTTGATTCTATCCAAATCCAATTGAAAATTGGATTTGGATAGAAAAGGATAATACATTTACACATTTACCAAAGATAATCTTTTTTTGCACCTAAAAAGATTCTGTGAATTTCTTTCTAGATTGAATTGATACACAAGTAAATACATATTATGTTATGTTTATGTACCAAAGTAGCAAAGTATAACATATATCCTTCACTTTTCATCTACGGAAAATGGCATGTGAATATTGACATGTAACATAAAGTATATCAAATATACTATTAGATAATTAGATAATTCTAAATCGTGTATACATGTGTATCCTTGACATACTGAAATTACTACCATTATTGGTATCAAACCAATAGCGATTCATACAAGCTAAATCTTCTAATCGGTAATTGGGCCAAAGAAACAATTTATATTTTATATTTGAATCTATATTAAGATTAAGACCTTTGTCTTCATTCAGAAATTGTGTGGAGTTTCTTATATTGTTTTCATTGTAAAATATTTTATTTCTATTCACAACATCCCAATTAGGAGAGTTGAAACAAATTAGAATTCTCAATTCTCTACGACGTCTAGGAGATAGAATATTTTCAGGAACAAGGAGATCATAATAATCTGGATTCCCATTCACAAGCATATTTCTATGTTGTTCAGTAGATTTATTAAAATTCTTCTTATTGACATATTTTTTTTTTTTGTATTTTATATTTATTTGGTGATTACTCTTTTCGCCATCGATCAATGAAATATTTATGGTTTGATACATAATTAATTTTCCACCCGTTATAAAAGCTAGACGAGTTGATTTGATAATCAATATTCCTTTTTTTAAAAAGTCTGTAAGAGTTAGATTGTCCTTATTAAGGATTGCATCTAGATCCATCTCTTTTCTTCGAATTAAGGCTAGAGCTATAGAACTTGGATCCATCAATCTAAGTAAGAAACAATATGCCTTGATATTTCTTGTCATTTTATGATTAACGAAGTTGTTCCATCTTAATTGAACAATTAAATATTTATTTAGGAATAAATCTAGTTCTGATTTCTTGCTTTTCTTGCATTGTTTTTTCTTTTTACTTTCAGATCTCACATAATCCTTTTGAAGAGGCTTTTTTTTGTTTTGTTTGTTTGGATCTGACACAAGATTTGTCTTTTCTTCGTTTTTTTCTTGGTTTTTTAATTTTATTAAAATAGAATCTTTGACACTTTTATTTTGACTAATTTTTTTTTTTTCATCTAAATTCTGATTGGAAAGAAGTAATTTGATTGGGATGATCCACGGTTTAATCTTATATGCCTTATATGTATCAAAAGGAAATCTGAATTCCGGAAAGAACCAAAATTTCAGATTTGATTTTTTTTTTTTACAAAAAACTCTTTCCCTTTTTCGATTCATTCCCATCCAATCAAAAAAGTTTTTTTGATTGGAGTTGTTTTTTTTGTATAGATTTGTTTCTTTTTCTTGATGTTTTGAAAGAAAAAAAAGATCTTTTTTTTTCAATTTTTTTATATTAATATTTATTTTTTTAGTCTTAGCTTTTTTTTCAAGTTTAGTACCAATATGTACATTTGTAAAGTGGATAATATCGATATCGTTTACATCAATAGTGTTTTTCGGGTAAAAATGTAGAATTCTACAATCAAAATATTTCCTATTCAGATTTTTATGCTTATTAAAAACATAATTTTTTTCTATGGAATTGATAATTCCATAAAAAAATTCGGGTTTCTGTATGTCGAAATTATATGGAATTTTTTGGTTCCTTTTTAGCTGTAATTTTGGTTTATAAATAGAGGAATCTTTACTATCCCCATAATATATATATTTATGTGATAAAAGATCATATACATATTGCTTTTTTAATTTTTCTTTTTGATTCGGCCATAAATACACTGTATAGAAATTTTCTTTTTTGTAATGAATTGATCGGTCTTTTTCTTTTTTATATGAAGAAAATTTCATTGATTCTTTATTGTGAATCGTACAATTTTGATTGATTTTTTTTCGCCATTTTTTCGCTACTAATACTAATCGAGACCATTTGCTCTGAGATAAATTGTATGCATAATTACCCTTTAACCAGTTTTTCCATTCATTCATTCCAGGCTTCTTTATTTTCTTATACTTATACCTTGATTTGGAGTTAAATATTCCTCGGGTTATAGAATAATACTTTATCTTGTCCTTAATAAAAGGATGGGTACCGCGATATTGAAGTACAGATCTAAAGTGATGGTTGTTAAGTAATTGGGTTTGTGATATTTTGTAAAATACATATGCTTGGGACAAGGAAGATAAATCGTAATAAGTATTTGAATTATTACTAGGATTAGAAAAGTCCTTTTCTTTTTCTATAGTCGAAATCAAGTTCATTGTATGTTGATCTGTTTCATCAATTCCTTCTTGATTTCTTTCATCGTTGTAAATGGATTCATTGATAATTTTTTTTGTTGAAAGTTGTGCATTGACCTTCGAAATGCTAACCATACATAGCAGGATATCCATGTATATTTTTTCAATGAAAGATTTCATAAAATAATGTGATTTGCATATTAATCGAGTATTTATTCTTTTGAATATCCGCCAAATATCTTTCTTTAATTCTGGTCTTTTATCATCATAGGCTGGAACTTTTTTTTTCTTTTCTTTTGCGATTTCTTCTATTTGATTCCTGATTATGATTGTCTTATCAGCAAGATCTTTCATTTCATTTTCTATGAATAAAAAATTTGTCCAATTCATAGATTGAATTTGCATGGTCGATTCAGGAATAATCTTATTATTATCTTTTGAATCTTTTGCATTTTCATTTGGTTCATATACTTTCACCTTCTTGAATTCAAATAAAGAAATTGGGTTTACTTTTTCAAGTTTATTCATTATTCGTTTTAGAACTGGAAAAATTTTGATAACCCATGGTTTTGAAACTTTTACTTTTAGAGGTAGAAAATAATTCTTTTTCACTTTTCGAATATTTTTTTTTAGTTCTTTATATATGGGTTCAAAAAAAGAAGGTAGGGTTCGGGCAGGACCAAAAGGAAGTTCTGTTTCCGTTCCCCAAACTGTTAAAAAACTAGAATTTTCTTGTTTTACTTTTTTTTTCATTGGATCTCCATGATGAGATCGTAGTTTAGATCTTCGCCAAGGTTTTAAACGGAAAGGAAATAGAATTTTTACCTGAAGACCATCTGTTAACCAATCTTGAGGAAATTCTGTTTCTGATAGTGGAATACCATTATACGTACATTTAACATGCATTTCACTCTTCCAGTCCTTAAAATCCTCATACCACTCGGGGTATTGGAATAATAACATACGTCCAACATTTTTAGCTATTATCAATGAAGGCAATATAATGTTTTTTCTAAGAAAAGCGTGGATCAGGAGTATCAAACTTCTTATTGCTTGAGCAAATATAACGCTATCCCAAATTTCTGCTATTGCCATTCGTTCATTTTCTTCTTCTCTCTTCTTCTCGTTTTCATCGAGAGCCTTCAGAGTTTTCTTCATCTTTTCTTTCTCAAAATCGTCAATTTTTAATTCCGTTTTTGGTTTTTTCTTCGCAAAATTCCTAAAAATAGACTTAATATTTTGATCGATCTTGTTTAAAAGAGAAAAAAAAAATATGTTTTCTACTCGATCAAAAAAAAGCGGAGAATTTACATATGCTTGGAATGTGTTCCAAATAACTGTTTTACGTCTTTGAGCGCGTAAGGATCCTTTGATTAGACCTCGACGAAAATCAGGTTGTTGTGAGTAACGTATCAAAGCCAACTCGTTTATTTCATCATCGTTAGTCTCGGGATTCACGCTGTAGTCAGTATAAATCACCACTCGTCTGGCTTTTCTTGTACGAATTTCCTGATCTTGTTTCATTAGTTGCTCATGTTCATCTTCTTCATCTTCATCCTGTGCTAGTGCTTCTAACTCTTCAGTTAGTTTGTATAACCGTTGAGGAATTTTTTGAATGATTTTTTCTTTAAGGATTTCTTCTCCTTCTTCAATGATTTCTTCTCCATTGGTTGTAATTATATCGAATACGGATTTCAAAGATTTTGCTTTATTTTCTGAATTTATTTTTATTTCTTCTTCCAATAAAGAAGATTTTTTCAAATGAGAATTGGGTATGTACTCAAAAGATAATTGATCAATTGACGTTAACGAATTAATAATATAATTCCATGGTGATTTTTCATTAAGTGGATTTTTTTCATGTTCAAATTCTTGGTAATTATTAGAAATAGAAAATAGCCCATGAAGCTTATTTATCCAAACTATTTTCGTGGAATTTTCTTTCGAAGTAATTAAATGATTCATGGTTGTATGTGAATAGAATTTGTTTATTTTTCCACGATATGCGCCATTCAAAAGAGGATCATATGCTTTTGGCAAGTATTCTTGTTTATTCTCATCATTGCATAATCTGGTCCTTTTTTCTAGTATATCTAGAGTAAGAGATACTTTTTCTTTTTCTAGAATTTTTATTCTACTTATTAATTCATTACTCAAGTTGTACTTTTTTTGCTCATTGGTAGAAACCCAATAATTATATAGGTCTTCATGGATAAATTTTTCTGTCGTGTACAAAGAAATTTTACGTTCTATCATTTTTGAAAAAATCAATAAA